GAAAAATTTGTTGAAATATCAAAAAGAAATCCTTTTCATCCATTTCTCTATTTTTTTTCGTTTCATCTTTTTTGATTCCTCCGTTATGTTTGTTTTTTATTCTACCAAAAACTTTTGTATATCCATACGCAGATATTTCTGAAAAATTTGTTGAAATATCAAAAAGAAATCCTTTTCATCCATTTCTCTATTTATTTTGTTTCATCTTTTTTGATTCCTCCGTTATGAAAGATATGATATTCATTATATGTCCTGCAAAAAAAATACGGAGTGTTGATAACGATTTGTTTTATATTATACCAGGTATGTCCTGCAAAAAAAATACGGAGTGTTGATAACGATTTGTTTTATATTCTACCAAAAACTTTTGTATATCCATACGCAGATATTTCTGAAAAATTTGTTGAAATATCAAAAAGAAATCCTTTTCATCCATTTCTCTATTTTTTTTCGTTTCATCTTTTTTGATTCCTCCGTTATGAAAGATATGATATTCATTATATGTCCTGCAAAAAAAATACGGAGTGTTGATAACGATTTGTTTTATATTATACCAGGTATATCCTGCAAAAAAAATACGGAGTGTTGATAACGATTTGTTTTATATTATACCAGGTATATCCTGCAAAAAAAATACGGAGTGTTGATAACGATTTGTTTTATATTCTACCAAAAACTTTTGTATATCCATACGCAGATATTTCTGAAAAATTTGTTGAAATATCAAAAAGAAATCCTTTTCATCCATTTCTCTATTTTTTTTCGTTTCATCTTTTTTGATTCCTCCGTTATGTTTGTTTTTTATTCTACCAAAAACTTTTGTATATCCATACGCAGATATTTCTGAAAAATTTGTTGAAATATCAAAAAGAAATCCTTTTCATCCATTTCTCTATTTTTTTTCGTTTCATCTTTTTTGATTCCTCCGTTATGTTTGTTTTTTATTCTACCAAAAACTTTTGTATATCCATACGCAGATATTTCTGAAAAATTTGTTGAAATATCAAAAAGAAATCCTTTTCATCCATTTCTCTATTTTTTTTCGTTTCTCTTCCATACTTCTCTCCTTTTTTTATTTATTTTGTTTCATCTTTTTTGATTCCTCCGTTATGAAAGATATGATATTCATTATATGTCCTGCAAAAAAAATACGGAGTGTTGATAACGATTTGTTTTATATTATACCAGGTATGTCCTGCAAAAAAAATACGGAGTGTTGATAACGATTTGTTTTATATTCTACCATGACTTTTGTATATCCATACATTGTCAAAATCAATAAGATCCTTTATGGTGTTTAATCCAGATTCCTTAAGAAGTCTGGATACGTCTTGTCCAAAAAATTTCTCAATTTTATAAGTATGGAATCCGAAGATTTTCGAATCATTTTCCATCTTCTTCAAACGAAAAATCTTTTCTACTAGAGTGGATTCAAAGGACTCTTTGAATCCAGATTCTTCTGAATGGCTAGAATCTGCTTTCCTGAAATGAGAAAAATGACAATAAAGATTCCAGAATTCAAGATGGGATTCTTCTTTCTGTTCTTGAGGCCAGAGGAAGATTAGACGATCTAAATCGCCAGAATCAAGAAGATCCTGAATGCTGTTTAGACCAGATTTCTGAGGATGTACGGATACCCCTCGTCGAAAGAATTTCTCAATTTGATAAGTATGGAATGTTTCCTCATTTTCCATGGTTCTCAAATGATAAATCATACTGACTATAATGGATCCCAAGGAGTATCTTTTTCCCATTCTTTTCTTTTTTTTCTTATGCCTACGTTCCTCTGATTCTGTTGATTCATCAGATTCTGTTGATTCTTCTGATTATTGTGATTGTTCAGATTCTGTTGATTCTTATGAATCTAGAAAAGAATCAGAATTGTATTTATTTAAGGGGCAATATCTTTTTAAGAAAGGATAATATCTTAATAAGATTTTCCAGATAAGTTGTTTCACGAATTCAAAAAAGATAACTTGCTTCACCAATTCAGAAAAGATTTGGATTATTAGCAATTTACACAACTTGGTAATAGAATGTTTTCCCAATTTGGATTCTTGAAATTGTTCCATACGGACCTCCTTTTTTATCAAAAAATAATATCTGAATTCTGAATTTTTTTCAGAAAACAGACGGGATAAAATCCCATTTCTTCATTTGATTTCTTTTATTTTTATGTATTAAAAAAAAAAACACACTAACATTAATATTATTATTATATCAAATAATAATAGATAATACAATGTCTAGTTAGCATAGCAATTCTAAAAAAAAATCCAAAAAGAAATAAAAAAAAAATAAAGCGATTGATTAGCGCAGTATCAATAAAAAAAGAAATAAGAATTTGAGAAAGTTCTTGACTAAAATCCAAAAGTTTTTATTAACAAAAAATTGGTGAATTTCTTGAGAATTTGCCTCTTGAATTCTAGATACTGGTAGGAGAAGAACCCGACTCGGTATTGGGAAAAAAGAAGGGAAGCAGAACCAAATCAAGGTGATA